CAGAAATTCTATGGCTCGAATCTTTAGTATTCTCTTGTTTATCACCTGTGTCTACTATTTAGGCAGAATACCATCGCCTATTGTCACTAAAAAACTGAAAAAAACCTCAGAAACGGAAGAAGGAGATGTAAAAATAGAAACAACTTCAGAAACGAAGGGGACTGAACAGGAACAAAAGGGATCCACCGAAGAAGGCCCTTCCCTTTGTTCGGAAGAAAAGGAGGATCCGGACAAAATAGATGAAACGGAAGAAATCCGAGTGAATGGAAAGGAAAAAACAAAGGATGAATTAGACTTTCGCTTTCAAGAGACATGGTATAACCATAGCACTGTTTATGACAATGACATTTCTGATTCTTATGGGGATCAAGAAGATTGGGAGTTGGAAATACTTAAACTTAAAGATAAGCAACTATTCTGGTTTGAAAAACCTCTTGTTACTCTTCTTTTCGACTATCAACGATGGAACCGGCCATTGCGGTATATAAACAACAACGATCGATTTCTAAATGCTGTAAGAAATGAAATGTCCCAATATTTTTTTGATACATCAAAAAGGGATGGAAACAAAATAATATCTTTCACATATCCACCAAGTTTGTCGATTTTTAATGAAATGATACAAAAAAAAAGATTTTTGTCCACGACAGAAAAACTATCTCCCGAAGGCCTGTATAATCATTATAATTATTGGATTTATGCTAATGAACAAAAAAAGTATAACTTGAGCAATGAGTTCATAAATCGAATAGAAGCTCTAGACAAGGGATCTCTTGTTCTGGATGTGCTCGAACAAAAGAACCGATTGTGCAATGATGAAAATGAACAAGAATGCTTACCTAAAATGTATGATCCTTTTTTGAACGGACCATATCGTGGAAGAATCAAAAAATATTATTTACATTCAATTAGGAATGATTCCATCACTTCGACAGGCGATTCCGTAGAAACAGTTTGGATAAATAGGATTCATGATATCCTTCCTACTTACCGAGAATTTGGACACAAAATGAATATATTTGATGGAGAATCATTATCTACAGACATTGGTGATTCATTGATCTCAATCGGTGAATTAGCCGAAGAATCAGCATCCAGTTTGAAACTACTTGCTTTATTAGCAGAACAAAGAAGAATTGATTCAGAAAACAAAATGAGATATTTGAGCTTTCCATTCGATAGAGTTACAACTGATCCGAATAATCAAACAATTAGGAATGAAGCCATTGGACTTGAAGAAATCGGGAAAAGGGTGCCCCGATGGTTATACAGATTGACCGAAGATTTAGAAGAACAGGAGGACGAAGATTTGGAAGAATCCACAGAGGATCATGGTATTCGTTCAAGAAAAGCCAAACGTGTGATAATTTTTGCTGATAATGATAACAATACCAATACTAATACTCATACTAGTACCGAGAATACTATTAATAGTGATCAAGGAGAAGAGTTGACTTTGCTACGTTACTCACAAAAATCAGATTTTCGTAGGAATCTAATCAAAGGATCGATGCGTGCTCAAAGACGTAAAACAGTTACTTGGGAAATGTTTCAAATAAATGTCCATTCTGCCCTTTTTTTGGACAGAATAGACAAAACATTTTCTTTTTCTTTTGATATCTCAAGAATGATGAATCTCATTTTTAGGAATAGGATTGGGAAAGATCCAGAATTTCAAACTTCAGATTCTGAGAAGGCGAGGGTAAAAGAGGAAGATAAAAAAGAGGAACATAAAAAAAAGGAGGATGAACGGATAACAATAGCAGAACTTTTTGATACTATTATATTTGCTCAAGCAATAAGAGGTTCTATGCTAGTAATCCAATCGATTCTTAGAAAATACATCATATTGCCTTCATTGATAATAGCCAAAAATATTGGCCGTATGCTATTATTTCAATTCCCCGAGTGGTACGAGGATTGGAAGGCGTGGAGTAAAGAAATGCATGTTAAATGCACCTATAATGGTGTTCAATTATCAGAAACAGAATTTCCAAAAGACTGGTTAACAGACGGTATTCAGATAAAGATCCTATTTCCTTTCTGTCTGAAACCTTGGCGTAGATCTAAGCTAGGATCCGATCATATAGATCGAATAAAGAAGAAAGCAAAAAAAGACAATTTTTGTTTTTTAACGATCTGGGGAATGGAAGCTGAACTACCTTTCGGTTCTCCACGAAAAAGGCCTTCCTTTTTTAAACCCATTTGGAAAGAATTCCAACAAAAAATTACAAAAGTGAAAAAAAAAAGGTTTCTATTTCTAAGAGTTTTCAAAAAAAGAACAAAAGGGTTTCTAAAGATATCAAAAGAAAAAACAAGATGGGTTATCAAAATAGTTCTATTTATAAAAAAAAAAATGAAAGAACTTACAAAAGAAACCCTAATTGTTTTATTAGGACTGAGGAAAGTATATAAACCAAATGAAAATAGAAAAGATTCCATAATCAGCGATAAAATCACCCCGGAATCATCTCTTAGAGTTGGATCCATGGATTGGACAAATTATTCACTGACAGAAAAAAAAATGAAGGATCTAGCTGATAGGACAACTCCAATCAGGGATCAAATAGAAAGGATCACAAAAGACAAGAAAGATAATTTTATAACTCCAAATATAAATATTAGTCCTAACGAGAGAAGTTGTGGTGATAAAAGACCAGAATTACAGAAACATATTTGGAAGGTATTCAAAAAGGGAAGTGCCCGATTAATCCCGAAATGGAACTATTTTATGAAATCTTTTATTCAAAGAATATACATAGATATCTTTCTATATGCCATTAACATGCCCAGGGTCAATGCCCAACTTTTCCTTGAATTAAGAATTAGAAAAAAAATGATCGATAAATACATTTACAATGATGAAACAAATCAAAATACAATTCATTTTATTTCGACTATCAAATCGCTTTCTAATATTACTAATATTAGTCATTCTAATATTAGTAATAATAATTCACAGATTTATTGTGACTTATCTTCTTTGTCCCAAGCATATGTATTTTATATATTATCACAAACCCAAGTTTTAAACAAGTATTACTTGAAATCCCTATTTCAACATGACGGAGAATATCCTTTTATTAAGGATAAAATAAAGGACTATTTTTTGACACGAGGAATATTTCATTCTGAATCAAGATATAAGCAACTGCCGAATTGTAGAATGAATGAATGGAAAAATTGGTTAAGGGGTCATTATCAATATAATTTATCTCATACTAGATGGTCTCGATTAGTACCGCGAAAGTGGCGAAATGGAGTCAATCAACACCATAGGATTAAAAAAAAAAACTCAAAAAAATGGGATTCATATGAAAAAGACCAATTAATTCATTACGAGAAAGATAATTATTATGCAGTGGATTCATTACCGAGTCCTAAAAAAAAAATGGAAAAACATTACAAATATGATCTTTTATCACATAAATATATTAATTATGGATATAGGAAGGACTCATATATTTATGGATCGCCATTACAAATAAACGGCGATCGAGAGATTCCATACAATTACAACACACATAAATCCGAACCTTTTTATGTACCAGGCGATATAGCTATTAGCGATTATCTAGGAGAGGAATATATTATCAGTACGGATAAAAATCCGGATAGAAAATATTTGGATTGGAGAATCATCCATTTTTGTTTTAGAAACAATAAAAATATCAATATTGAGACCTGGGGCAATATGAATACCGAGATCGACGCTAATAAAAATACTAAGATTGGGACTAATGATTATCAAATAATTAATAAGAAAGGGATATTTTATCTCACGACTCATCAAGAAATTAACCCGAGAAATCAAAAAAAGAACCTTTTTGATTGGATGGGAATGAATCAAGAAATCCTATATCGTCCTAGATCAAATCTTAAATCTTGGTTCTTCCCAGAATTTATGCGACTTTATGAGGCATATAAGACGAAACCTTGGATCATACCAACCCAATTACTTATTTTCCATTTTGATGGAAACCAAAAAAAAGATCTTCATATATCATCTAATCAAAAAGAACATCTTGAATTAGAGACTCAGAACCAAGAAGAAAAAAAACGACAGGACAAAAAAAATCCTGGATCAGATGCACAAAACCAAAAAGATGTTGAAGAGGATTCAACGCGATCAGACAGTAAGAAACGTAGCAAGAAAAAGAAACCCAAGAGCAAAAGCAATAAGGAAGCGGAACTAGACTTCTTCCTGAAAAGATATTTTCTTTTTCAATTGAGATGGGACGACCCCTTGAATCAAAAAAGGATCAATAATATCAAGGTATATTGTCTCCTACTTAGGTTGATGGATCCAAAAGAAATTGCCCTAGCCTCTATTCAAAGGGGAGAAATGTGCCTGGCTGCAATGAAGATTCAAAAGGATCTAGCCGTTACAGAATTGATAAAAAAGGGAATATTGATTTTCGAACCGGTTCGTCTGTCTATTAAATGGGATGGACAATTTATTATGTATCAAACCATAGGTATTTCCTTGGTACATAAGAGTAAGCACAAAACTAATCGAAGATGCCGAGAAAAAAGATATGTTGATGAGAATTATTTCGATATATCCATTGAACAACATGGAAAGATGCTTGTGAATAGAGACAAGAAGAATCATGATTTGCTTGTTCCTGAAAATATTCTATCTCTTAGACGTCGTAGAGAATTGAGAATTCTAATTCGTTTCAATTCCGAAAATAGGAACATTGTGAATAGAAATCCAGTATTTTTGAATGGGAATGGCTCACATAACTGTGAGCAATTTGTGGATAGGGACAAGCATCTTGATACAGATACAAATAAATTCATTAAATGGAAATTGTTTATTTGGCCCAATTATCGATTAGAAGATTTAGCTTGCATGAATCGCTATTGGTTTGATACCAATAATGGAAGTCATTTCAGTATGTCAAGGATATATATGTATCCACGATTCAGAATTAGTTAATGGTACAATCAATTTCCTATACATCCCATATCCGATATATGGGACAGGCATATGTGCACACACGTCATGTTATATTCTGATAATGATACTGATTCAGTGATGTATCAATTGGATCTAGGAGTGAATCAGCAGGATCTTCTTAGGTCCAAATCATTCTGATTCGGAAGTGCAAGAATATTCCATGTATTTCTTTATATCCGAATCAAATCAAAAAATCCACTTTTTTTTTTTTTGATTTGATTAATTTGATCGAAACTTGATAGAAACAAAAAAGTAGTATATGAATAAATCCGGATTATTGTCTGCACCAGATCGAAATGACTGGCATTATTATTCCTGATCGTAAAAATCCATATCTGTGGAAAAGAAAGGAACAAAAATAGAAGAATTCTTTTGATTTTATGTTATGGTAAAAAAATCGTTCATCTTAGTTATTCCGCAAGAGGAAAAGAAAGGGTCTGTTGAATTTCAAATATCCAGTTTCACCAATAAAATACGGAGACTTACTTCACATTTGGAATTGCACAGAAAAGACTATTTATCTCAGAGAGGTCTGCGGAGAATTCTTGGAAAACGTCAACGGTTGCTGGCTTATTTGTCAAAGAAAAATCGAGTACGTTATAAGGAATTAATCAGTCAGTTGGATATTCGTGAGCCAAAGACTCATTAATTGGAAAATTTGTTTGAATTTTTCGGTTAATTTGATCTTGAATTTTGATGAATCTAGTTTCGTTTTCAGAAAGTCATGAAATAATGAATCGGGGAACAAAACATATGACTGTACCAGCTACAAGAAAAGACCTCATGATAGTCAATATGGGTCCTCACCACCCATCAATGCATGGTGTTCTTCGACTCATTGTTACTCTAGATGGTGAAGATGTTATTGACTGTGAACCCATATTGGGTTATTTACACAGAGGGATGGAAAAAATTGCAGAAAACCGAACAATTATACAATATCTCCCTTATGTAACACGTTGGGATTATTTAGCTACTATGTTCACAGAAGCAATAACAGTAAATGCACCAGAAGAATTGGGAAATATTCAAATACCTAAAAGAGCCAGTTATATCAGAGTAATTATGCTGGAACTGAGTCGTATAGCTTCTCATTTGTTATGGCTTGGGCCTTTTATGGCTGATATCGGTGCACAGACTCCTTTCTTCTATATTTCCAGAGAGAGAGAATTACTATATGATCTATTTGAAGCTGTCACAGGTATGCGAATGATGCATAATTATTTCCGTATCGGGGGAGTAGCTGCTGATTTACCTCATGGCTGGATAGAGAAATGTTTGGATTTCTGCGATTATTCTTTAACAGGAGTTGCTGAATATCAAAAGCTTATTACGCGCAATCCTATCTTTTTGGAACGAGTTGAAGGAGTGGGCATTATTGGTGGAGAGGAAGCAATAAATTGGGGTTTATCAGGACCAATGCTACGAGCTTCCGGAATACAATGGGATCTTCGTAAAGTCGACCATTATGAGTGTTATGATGAATTAGATTGGGAAGTCCAGTGGCAAAAAGAAGGAGACTCATTAGCTCGTTATTTAGTAAGAATCGGTGAAATGACGGAATCCATAAAAATTATTCAACAGGCTCTGGAAGGAATTCCGGGGGGGCCCTATGAAAATTTGGAAGTCCGGCGCTTTGATAGAGCAAGGGATTCCGAATGGAATTATTTTGAATATAGATTCATTAGTAAAAAGCCTTCTCCCACTTTTGAATTGTCAAAGCAAGAACTTTATGTGAGAGTGGAAGCCCCAAAGGGAGAATTAGGTATTTTTCTGATAGGAGATAATAGTGTTTTCCCCTGGAGATGGAAAATTCGTTCACCAGGTTTCATCAATTTGCAAATTCTTCCTCAGCTGGTTAAAAGAATGAAATTGGCTGATATCATGACGATACTAGGTAGTATAGATATTATTATGGGAGAAGTTGATCGTTGAAATGATAATTGATACGACAGAAGTACAAGCTATTAATTCTTTTTCCAGATCGGAATCCTCAAAAGAGTTCTATGGACTCATATGGCTGCTTGTGCCTATTTTTACTCCTGTATCGGGAATCTTAATAGGGGTATTAGTGATTGTGTGGTTAGAAAGAGAAATATCCGCAGGGATACAACAACGCATTGGGCCTGAATACGCCGGTCCCTTGGGGATTCTTCAAGCTCTAGCAGATGGGACAAAATTACTTTTCAAAGAAGATCTTCTCCCATCTAGAGGAGATATTCGTTTATTCAGTGTCGGACCCTCCATAGCGGTCATATCAATTCTACTGAGTTATTCAGTAATTCCTTTTGGCTATCGCCTTATTATAGCCGATATCAGTATAGGTGTTTCTTTATGGATTGCCATTTCAAGTATTGCTCCCATTGGACTTCTTATGTCAGGATATGGGTCGAATAATAAATATTCTTTTTCAGGTGGTCTACGAGCTGCTGCTCAATCTATTAGTTATGAAATACCATTAACTCCATGTGTGTTATCAATATCTCTACGTGTGATTCGTTGGAACATTAACTTTTACCTCTTTCCTAGAAAAAAGGAAAGAGGTTGAATAGATAGAATACCTATCTTTATTTTTATTCATCATTCGGATCGATGAGCTAAACCAGATAGTTAATTGAGTCAAACAAAACAGCTTATGAATTCGCAGTAAGAAGATTGAGTCTCATTCCCTATGTACGAGAGTAAAGTGGAAGTAAACATAAGCAGTGGAAACTGTTTACCCCAGGATCAGTTGATTAGTCATCATGTCTTGAAGCGGGTGCAAAAGATCAACTGTATGGAGTTTACACTATTGTATGTATTACCATACCGGGGATCAATCAAAAATGAGTGGATGGTTAGAAACACCAAGGTTCACAAAGGATTAGTAATGGAGATGTTGTAAGGTATCCAAAGGGATATTTCTGCATTAAAAGGAATCATAATGAGGGCTTGAGGTTGGTAGAAATGATCAAGCAGTACTTCCCCATGATCCCGATCCAGAGTATGCTCCTATCCACTGATTAAAGAATGACTATCAGGAACGAAGTAATCCTTTATTTTCTAGAGCCCCTTCTGCGAACGAAGAACAGGAACGAAAGAAATCGAATGCAATAGGAAAAATAAATATAGAATAGAAATAATAAGAAGAATAGAAATAATAAGAGGTTTTTGTTTATTCTTTCTTTCCTCCATCCATACTCATTCATCCAGATGGAATTATTCTCATGATTCATGAACTAGTGTAATGTCTAATTATTCTTCGTAATCGAAAGATATGGGTCCAAATATCTATTAACGAGTATTTTATTGAAGGATCAAGTTATTACTGAACAAAGAAAAATCGTAAAGGATGAGATGGATTCAGAAGCTCTTTTTATTCGTTATTAATTAAAGCAGACAGAATTTCATTGGTCTAATTCGGGACATTCCGATGCATCTTTACTCTACCCTACAAATATGCCAAGGTAATACCAAACCAATCCTTAGATTTCTTCGTGGCCATCGAGGAGCCGTATGAGGCTGAGGTCTCATGTACGGTTCTGGAATAGAGATGGGACAGTGATGTTATCATCGACTATGATTATCTAACAGTTCAAGTACAGTTGATATAGTCGAGGCACAGTCAAAATATGGATTTTGTGGGTGGAATCTGTGGCGTCAACCTATAGGGTTTATAGTTTTTCTAATTTCTTCCCTAGCGGAATGTGAGAGATTGCCCTTTGATTTACCAGAAGCAGAAGAGGAATTAGTAGCAGGTTATCAAACCGAATATTCAGGTATCAAATCTGGTTTATTTTACGTTGCTTCTTACCTAAATCTACTAGTTTCTTCATTATTTGTAACAGTTCTTTACTTAGGCGGATGGAATCTTTCTATTCCGTACATATCAATTCCTGAACTTTTCGGAATAAATAAAACTGGTGGAGTCTTTGGAAGCACAATCGGTATCCTTATTACATTAGCAAAAGCTTATCTGTTCCTGTTCGTTCCTATCACAACAAGATGGACTTTACCCAGGATGAGAATGGACCAACTTTTAAATCTTGGATGGAAATTTCTTTTACCTATTGCTCTGGGTAATCTATTATTGACAACTTCTTCCCAACTCCTTTCATTTTAATAGAATATGATATTCTAGATTCATAACCTCTCTGAAGCAAGAGAAAGAAACATCCAATTATTCATGGATATCCACGATATGTTCCCTATGCTGAATGGATTCATGAATTATGGTCAACAAACAGTACGAGCTGCAAGGTATATTGGTCAAAGTTTCATGATTACCTTATCTCACACGAATCGTTTACCTGTAACTATTCAATATCCTTATGAAAAATCGATCACATCAGAACGTTTCCGTGGTCGAATCCACTTTGAATTTGATAAGTGCATTGCTTGTGAAGTATGTGTTCGCGTATGCCCTATAGATCTACCCGTTGTTGATTGGAGATTGGAAACAGATATTAGAAAAAAACGATTGCTTAATTATAGTATTGATTTTGGAATCTGTATATTTTGTGGTAACTGCGTCGAGTATTGCCCGACAAACTGTTTATCAATGACTGAAGAATATGAACTTTCTACTTATGATCGTCACGAATTGAATTATAATCAAATTGCTTTGGGTCGATTACCAATGTCAATAATTGGAGATTACACAATTCAAACAATTATGAATTCGACTCAAATGAAAATAGCCATGGATAAATCCCTTGATTCAAGAACGATTACCAATTACTAAGATAAAGTTTGAATCTAAAGGAGGGAAGTTTCTTTCATTTTGGTTGGTCAGTAACTACAAATCATAACTATATTTGATTTGTTAGAATACAAGTTTGATTTGGATTTAGAATATATTCATATATCTGCTATCCGCGATGATTTCGAAAAATGAAGAACTATTCTTTCGGATACATAAGCGGGATTGATCCAATAACTGTAACTGTATCTACAATCCACACCACATTAGGATTCAATTTCATTAAGAACGTATCAATACAAAAAAAAATAGGGTAACTTCTTTTCCTTTTTTTTTTTTACTGGCCTGGTCAGTAAGGTAAGGTCATGAAATATTTCTACTTATTTATTTTATCTCATATTTTGCACATAATGGATTTACCTGGACCAATACATGATATTTTTTTAGTATTTCTGGGATCAGGTCTTATATTAGGCGGTCTGGGAGTGGTATTACTTACCAATCCAGTTTATTCTGCCTTTTCATTGGGATTGGTTCTTGTTTGTATATCCTTATTCCATATTCCATCGAACTCCTATTTTGTAGCTGCTGCACAGCTCCTTATTTACGTTGGAGCCATAAATGTCTTAATCGTATTTGCTGTGATGTTCATGAATGGTTCAGAATATTACAATTATTTCCACCTTTGGACCGTCGGAGACGGGGTCACTTCACTGATTTGTACAAGTATTCTTTTTTCTCTAATTAAGACTATCCTAGATACGTCATGGTACGGGATTATTTGGACTACAAGATCAAACCAGATCATAGAGCAAGACCTGATAAGTAACGTTCAACAGATTGGGATTCATTTATCAACAGATTTTTATCTTCCATTTGAACTCATTTCTATAATTCTTTTAGTTGCTTTGGTAGGTGCAATTGCTATGGCTCGTCAGGAATAAATACTTAGGATTAGAAATCCAAAATCAAATAAATGAAAATAAAGAAACAAGAAATAAGGTCTTGTTCTGTGTTATCACATCTATTTTCCTTCAATTCTACTTTCATATTGTTGATATATTGATTGAATTGAAAAGTTTGTTTTTAGTTCGACCCATTCCCAATACCTTCCTTTGTCCCGTACTTCTTATATTCTAGTCAACCGAATCCGTTAAATTCTTTGTTGTTCATATTGAAATGAATCGAGATTTATGAGGAGTTGGTCAATGATGCTCGAGCATGTACTTGTTTTGAGTGCCTATTTATTTTCTATCGGTATCTATGGCTTGATCACAAGCCGAAACATGGTTAGAGCACTTATGTGTCTTGAGCTTATACTGAATGCTGTTAATATAAATCTCGTAACATTTTCTGATTTATTTGATAGTCGCCAATTAAAAGGAGACATTTTCTCAATCTTCGTTATAGCGATTGCAGCCGCTGAAGCAGCTATTGGGCCAGCTATTGTTTCGTCCATCTATCGTAACAGAAAATCAACTCGTATCAATCAATCTAATTTGTTGAATAAATAGTCGTAATCATATAAATAAAGACATATAGTTATAGTATAGAATATTCACCAAACCAATTAGAATTAGCAAAATGTGTACGACTCATATCATATAACCATGTTTGGTGAAACGTAAGAAATCAAATCAAAGTATCTTGGCCCTTTCTCATGAACAGATCCAGAAAGAAATTGATTACAAAAAATTCTGGTAACCCACTGATTCGTCTGGTGTCTACAATATACGATTCATTTACTACTGATTCTACCGGATTGAAAATTTATGACATTCAAAAAATTTATAGATCCAATGTCACATTCAGTCAAAATTTATGATACATGTATAGGGTGTACTCAATGTGTACGAGCCTGCCCCACAGATGTATTGGAAATGATACCTTGGGACGGATGTAAAGCTAAGCAAATTGCTCCTGCTCCAAGAACGGAGGACTGTGTAGGTTGTAAGAGATGTGAATCTGCTTGTCCAACAGATTTCTTGAGTGTACGAGTTTATTTATGGTATGAGACAACTCGCAGCATGGGTCTAGCTTATTGACACGTCCCAGAAAACTCCTCTTGAATCCATTTGATTTCTCTTTACCGACAAAAACCCGTACTCGATAAAAGAGATTATTCCGAGCACGGGTTTTTCTGGTCAAAGTGTATCTTGTCTTTACCACGAGTCATTTTCCTTGGTTAACAATAATTGTTGTTTTGCCGATATCCGCGGGTTCTTCAATTGGATTTCTTCCTTATAGAGGAAATAAGGTGGTTAGATGGTATACAATATGCATATGCATATTGGAACTCCTTCTAACAACCTATGCATTCTGTTATCATTTCCAATTGGACGATCCATTAATCCAATTGGAGGAGGATTATAATTGGATAAATCTTTTTGATTTTAACTGGAGACTGGGGATCGATGGACTTTCGATGGGCCCTGTTTTATTGACGGGATTCATCACTACTTTAGCTACTTTAGCGGCTTGGCCAGTTACTCGAGATTCGCGATTGTTCCATTTTCTGATGTTAGCAATGTACAGTGGTCAAATAGGATCATTTTCGTCTCGAGACCTCTTACTTTTTTTCATGATGTGGGAGTTAGAATTAATTCCTATTTACCTACTTGTATCCTTGTGGGGGGGGAAGAAACGTCTGTACTCAGCTACAAAGTTTATTTTGTACACTGCAGGGGGTTCTATTTTTCTCTTAATGGGAGTTTCGGGTATGGGTTTATATAGTTCCAATGAACCAACATTCAATTTTGAAACATTAACTAATCAATCGTATCCCGTGGCATTAGAAATAATATTTTATATTGGCTTCTTTATTGCTTATGCCGCCAAATCACCGATTATGCCCCTCCATACATGGTTACCAGATACCCATGGAGAAGCACATTACAGTACATGTATGCTTCTAGCTGGAATCTTATTAAAAATGGGAGCATATGGATTGGTTCGAATCAATATGGAATTATTACCCCACGCCCATTCTATATTTTCTCCCTGGTTGATGATAATAGGAGCTATTCAAATAATCTATGCAGCTTCAACTTCTCCCGGTCAGCGCAATTTTAAAAAGAGAATTGCCTATTCCTCCGTATCTCATATGGGTTTCCTAATCATAGGAATTGGTTCCATAACCGATACAGGACTCAATGGGTCTATTTTACAAATAATCTCTCATGGATTTATTGGTGCTGCACTTTTTTTCCTGGCAGGAACGACTTACGATAGAATACGTCTTGTTTATCTTGACGAAATGGGTGGAATAGCCATACTAATGCCAAAAATGTTTATGATGTTCAGTAGCTTCTCGATGGCTTCTCTTGCATTGCCCGGAATGAGTGGTTTTGTTGCAGAATCGGTAGTATTTTTGGGAATAATTACCAGCCCGAAATACTTTTTATTCCCAAAAATACTAATTACTTTTGTAATGGCAATTGGAATGATATTAACTCCTATTTATTCATTATCTATGTCACGCCAGATCTTCTATGGATACAAGCTATTCAATGTTTCAAACTCTTATTTTGTGGATTCTGGACCACGAGAACTATTTATTTTGATCTGTATCCTTTTACCCGTAATAGGTATTGGTATTTATCCCGATTTCGTTCTCTCACTATCAGTTGACAAGGTAGAAGCTATTCTACCTAGTTACTTTCATAGATAGCTTTCATGGATAAGGACAAGGCCGAAAATCCTGCGATTTACCCAAAAATACTTCTCTGCACAATGGAAAAAGAGAAAAGAAGTGTTCTTTTTCCTTATCTCAAGTCAAAAATGAAATTAAGTGAATTGAAATTGTAATCAGATACATATGGATTTTTTGAGAACCATTTGAATTACTACTTGATTCGAATGATTCTCAAAAAATAGCACAAGCTTTTCCTTATATATGGGACGATGCTTCTTGGTATTCTTCAGTTCATTTCTTTATCTTTACTTTAAACTTTAATTAGATGTTTCATGTGAATGAACCATAACTATGTAATCCTATTCCTAATAGATTGACTCCGAAATAGCAGATCCAAATTATAAGAAATCCCATAGAAGCCACAATTGCCGAATTCATACCTTGTAAACTTTTATTTGTTCTAGTATGTGAATAAATCGCGGATATAGTCCAAGTAATAAATGCCCAAGTTTCCTTGGGGTCCCAATTCCAATAAGATCCCCATGCCTCATTAGCCCATACTGCTCCCGAAAGAATACCTATAGTTGAAAAGGTAAACCCTAGGCCAATGACACGATAACTCCAATGATCCAATCGCTGAGTCAATTGATACCTGTGATAATTTCTAAATAAAAGAAAAGAAGTGTTTTTCAAAAGACTTCTTTTTTCATTCAAGTATTTGATCTCACCAAACGAAAATGGCCAGATTAATAAATGATTTGTAAAACCAATCATATCTATGTTTTTTCTAAATGTAATCACTAGAAGAGCTATTGATAATAATGATCCACATAAAAGAGCTGCGTAGCTCAATAACATCATACTTACGTGCATCATTAACCAATGGGATTGTAGAGCAGGTACTAATATTGCGGATTGATGTATTTCAGTTGAAAGCCCCGAAGTGGCAAAGCTTTGGGTACAAATAGCACTTGGCGCGGTTATTGTGCTGAAATGATTCTTATGGTTCTTAAAATATGGAACCATAAGAATAAGAGAGAAACTCCACGAAAGGAACATTAATGATTCATATAAATCATTTAAGGGGAAATGCCCTGAATAAATCCAACGAGTAACCAATAATCCTGTTATACAGAAAAACGTAGCTATCATGCCTTTTTCTGACGAGTCACATAGTCCTACGATTTCGTGGACTAATAAAGTCATTAAATGGGCCGTAATGACGATTGCAATGATTGAAAAAGAGATGTGAGTTAATATATGTTCTAAAGTCACAAATATCATAAAAAAAAATCATTAAAAAAAAAAAGGGGGGGGGGTCCTTCCATTATGGAATGGAAATCAGGAATTCAATTTCTTATAGGATCCCCTGTACCACTTTTAGGAGATGCCGCCACTCGGATTCGAACCGAGATGCTCTAGCACTGCTTCCTAAGAGCAGCGTGTCTACCAATTTCACCATGGCGGCTTGCTCGAAATAATAATAGCCTATCCATAGGAAAGCGTCGAGATTGAAGGATTTAATCCAATCCATTTTTAGGAAAAATTCCAATCAATAAAGAGTCGTTCAAATATTCATTTGAACGTTCAATAATCCTTAGTATGGCGCTATAGTGTCAGTATTAAAAATACACTTTTGCGTAGTAGTATATGTTCTCCTGGAACAGTTGGAACTAGATAGTTATGTCTTTAGTTGAGGGATAGAAGTCAGAATTGTCCTTTTTTTTTTGATGATTGATTTATCTGATTCCACGGATCCCAAATCCAAATTTGAGTAATGAAGAAAACAAATAGGAATTTTTATGTATCAAATTATGTATCAAAATGGAATCACTAATCCAAGTCCAAGAGGCTTTTGTAAATCTTTGGATAAAATAGCTTGGTATCAATGATTGTGATACTCATTATGTACATAATTCGTCTTAGGATCTGCCCCATTTTTGGTTATTGGGCATATAAAAACTGAATTTCCATTTTGATCAGAACCCTACTCATAATAACAAAATGTTGATTGATCCTCCGGTCCAATCAAAACAGAGGATTCATTTTTGATCACAGAAGATTCACTCATTCGTCGTACATAAATATAGATATAAATGGGATTCAGGAACGTTTATTAATACAAATTAGGTCGAAACAATAGGTAGTATATGTAGTGAGTGATAGAGTTACAAACTCTTAAAAATATCTGAATTTCTAAAATATAAAAAATAATAATGATAAGGTATCATATAAAGTAAGAATTTTATTGAAAAGTTGAAAGTATAAAGAAAGTATCTAGTGGATTTTCCTTCACTCCTCGTAGACAGTGTTCCTTATCGAGTTATAATCCAAATACATTCAATCAAATGTCATTCAACTGACCAAGCATGGAAAACAATTTGATCCGATGTGTGTAAGTGTAATTTGAAATTTAAAAATGGGGAGAGGGATTGGTATCAGGAACTACTAAAGAGTCTTTCATTAATGAAAATAGAAAAATAAATGAATTTCAATGATCCATTGATTTTTATTACATATCTGATATCTGTATGGGACAAAAAGAATAAAATGAAAATAAAAAAGGAGTTCTAACATCGTTCATACTTGTTGCAGATATTCCAAAAATATACATAAAAATATACATGATATATAACTATTTAACTATTGGGATACATAATCCAATTCCAATTTCCAAAAACAAAAATCCGATTTTTGTTTTTGGCATTGTTATTGTAAAAAGTGAATCGATGGGAAAAACGACAATTCCCATCTCGCGAATAAAAAAAAAGAAAAATGTACTTACTATAGTGAAACCTTGTATCTTGTGTCTAACCACTTCATTTTTCTTTTTTGTTTTTCAAACAAAAAAAAAAAAAAAGAAAAAATAGTACCGTTTTTTGGAACTAGTAGACAGAAGAATTCTTATTCTACATATCATAACAGGTAGTTATAGCTGATATTAATAAGTTCAGAATATTAGTATTAGTTGATGTGATTCATCTTATAAATTATAAATCATCCAATGATTCTAAGGGTTTATTATTTGTTTGTCGCACGAAAAAAACTTTTTGAATGCCCGGTAGAAACAGATTTAGCTAAAGAAAAAGCTTTTACTGCGGTCCAATATCCCTTTCTCCTCCAAATATTTCTACGAATACGCTTTTTTGACATAGAAGTACGTTTCTTTGGAACCGCCATTCAAAAATAAAGGAGATTACTCATTTTTATAGTTGGATGTGAAAGACATGTATTGTTCAAAATGGACCGTTCTTTCTATTCATTATCCATATCTATACTTATTCCATAGATGATACTTCTTTCATAACATAAAAAACTATACGCGCGCATTTCATATTTCATATAGTTTCATTTTCATATAGTATGACTAGGAATAAAAAAGAGAAAATGATGTGAGTCTCTAAATATAACTCTCACAGAAAAGAAATAAAATGAATCTTTTTTTTTTTCGCATCTATGCTAGATACAATGTTTGAAGAAAGAATAATCCGTACTCATTCGTATCCCTAATATCGTCATTTTCATCTATGGAATCCACTTTAATATTTTTATAAAAAAAAATATTAATCGAATCGGTTCCTATTGGTTCCCATTGATAAGACTGAATAAAAGGTTCCAATTCCTATTTGAGTCTATTTATATAGCGCCATGGTACATTTAAATTATTGAGTTTAATAAATCGAAAAACTGAAGAACCATTATCTAATCTCAAGAAAACAATAACGTAACATTTTTCCATCAATTGATCAAGCTAAAGCATCTAAAGCATAGGGTGTCACTAATTTCAATTGAAAGGGGACTAGTCGCCAATCTGTTAAATGATACATTACTTTAACTTTACTTTATAATTTAATTTTTTTTTTTAAGAAAAAAAAGGTAATTTTCGTTTTTAGTTCTATGGGAAATGACGAGCATCATAGAATTTCCCATAAGATGAGTTTATTGAAAGCCAATAAATCAGTTCTACTTAGTTAATGACTCCGAATAAAATAACTAAAATAACTAGGTCTTATTTGATTGGGTCGAGTTATTGATGGGTCTCATGATCCATATCAGAATCAAGGACTTTTTTTTAGTGTAGTTTTTTCCTTACTATGAAAGATATAAATATCCTTACTTAATAGTGTAGATAGTGTAGTGGAATAAAATATCATATTCTGTATCTTAAATCTTAATGAGTACCTTAGGTAATAACTAGTTGGTAACCATTAACTAATGACTTGGTCATATCATCTGACCAATTCAAACTTTTTGGTTTGAATTGCAGAAATACGTGGGAAAGCATAATTTATAATAATTATAAATATTATTTCCTATTTAATAAATATTATATTGCATTTTTGTTCTTTCATATCAATTTTTTTTTTTTTTTTTTTTATTGCTCCTTCAAAAAGAGATAATAGCTGGTGAATCGGAAACAATTGACAAGAATAATAAATAAAAAAAAAAAAATTGATTTTATCATGGAACGTACATATGACTATGCATGGATCATACCTTTCATTCCACTTACAGTTCCTATGTCAATAGGATTGGGACTCCTGCTTGTTCCGACGGCAACAAAAAGCATTCTTCGTATGTGGGCTTTTTTTAGTGTTTCATTGCTAAGTATAGTTATGGTTTTTTCTGCCGATCTGTCTATTCAGCAAATAAATTGCAGTTTCATCTATCAATATCTATGGTCTTGGACTATCAATAGTGATTTTTCCTTAGAGTTGGGCTGCTTGATCGACCCACTTACTTCTATTATGTTAATACTAATCACTACTGTTGGAATCATGGTTCTTATCTATAGTGACAATTATATGTCTCATGATCAGGGATATTTGAGATTTTTTGCTTCTATGAGTTTTTCCAATACTTCCATGTTGGGATTAGTTACTAGTTCTAATTTGATACAAATCTATATTTTTTGGGAACTGGTGGGAATGTGTTCGTATCTATTAATAGGTTTTTGGTTCACCCGACCAATTGCAGCAAATGCTTGTCAAAAAGCATTTGTAACTAATCGTGTAGGAGATTTTGGTTTATTATTAGGAATCTTAGGTCTTTATTGGATAACAGGTAGTTTCGAATTTCGGGATTTGTTCAAAATATTCAATAACTTAATTCATAATAATGGAGTCAATTCTTTATTTGTTACTTTTTGTGCCTCCCTATTATTTCTCGGTGCAGTTGCTAAATCCGCACAATTTCCCCTTCATATATGGTTACCCGATGCTATGGAGGGACCCACTCCTATTTCGGCTCTTATACATGCTGCTACTATGGTAGCGGCGGGCATTTTTCTTGTAGCTCGGCTTCTTCCTCTTTTCACAGTTATACCTTATATAATGAATCTCATTTCTTTGATAGGTGTAATAACGTTACTATTAGGAGCTACTTTCGCTCTTGCTCAAAGAGACATTAAGAGAAGTTTAGCTTATTCTACGATGTCTCAATTGGGTTATATTATGTTAGCTCCAGGTATAGGTTCCTATCGAGCTGCTTCATTCCATTTAATCACTCATGCCTATTCAAAAGCATTATTGTTTTTAGGATCCGGATCCATTATTCATTCAATGGAACCCATTGTTGGATATTCTCCAGACAAAAGCCAGAACATGATTCTTATGGGGGGTTTAACCAAATATCTTCCAATTACAAAAATTACGTTTTTGTTAGGTACACTTTCTCTTTGTGGTATTCCCCCCCTTGCTTGTTTTTGGTCCAAAGACGAAATTCTTAATGATAGTTGGTTGTATTCACCTATTTTCGCGATAATAGCTTGTTTCACAACAGGATTAACTGCATTTTATATGTTTCGTATGTATTTACTTACTTTTGAAGAACATTTACGCGTTCATTTTCAAAAATACAGCGGCGCCACAAACAACTCTTTCTATTCAATATCGATATGGGGGAAAGAGGCATCCCAATTACTTAATAGTGGTTTGCTGTTATCAACAATGAATAACAATGAAAAGGTTCCCTTTTTTTTGAATTTGAATAAGACATATGAAATTGATGAGAATGTAAGAAACATGATGCGATCCTTTAGTACTAGTATTCATTTTGTTAAAAAAAAAACTCCCATGTATCCCCATGAATCGGACAATACAATGCTACTGCCTCTGCTTGTATTGGTTATATTTACTTTGTTCGTTGGATTCATAGGGGTTCGTTTCGATCAAGGAGTAATGGATTTAGATATATTGTCGAAATGGTTAACTCCATCAATAAATTTTTTACACCAAAATTTGAATGATCCCTGGGATTGGTATGAATTTGCGACAAATGCCATTTTTTCAGTCAGTATAGCCTGTTTCGGAATATGGATAGCGTCTCTTTTATATGGGTCTGTTTATTCATCATTCCAAAATTTGGATTTAATGAATTCATTTGTGAAAATAGATTCTAAGAGAATTTTATTGGAACCAATAATAAATGTGATATACAATTGGTCATATAATCGTGGTTACATAGACGTTTATTATGCAACAGTATTCACTAGGGGTATAAGAGGATTAGCCAAACTAACTCATTCTTTTGATAGACGAGTAATTGATGGAATCACGAATGGGTTTGGTATTGCCAGTTTCTTTGTCGGAGAGGGAGTCAAATATGTAGGGGGGGGGCGAATCTCTTCTTACCTATTCTTGTATTTATCTTATGTATCAATATTTTTAGTAATTTCTTATTTTTGTTTTGGAATCCGTAATAGTATTTTATTTTTTTAA